CTCAATGATTGATAATATCTCTTCTTCCATAGTTTCAATTCTTCCGAAGGTAGAAGAAAGAAGAAGTGCGTCGCTTTTCTTTTCTAGATAACAGAATCTCAATTCCTGTAGATGAGAGATCATGCAAATCATTTCTATACTATTCGATATTAATAGAATCTGACTCTATTTCGTTTATTATCTCATCAAAGTTTCCCTTTTTTACTCTTTGAAAAGTTCCATTAAGAAGTTCGATTTACTAATGGAGTTACTTCACCCCCCCCGTTTTTTAATTCTGCTTGCCCACGACTTCTTATACATCAAAACAAAGTGGTTCCAATAAACTTAGAAAAAAGCGAAAAATAACACTCTTTGACGTAAGGGGTTCCAGAATCCTTAGTCAAAAAGGTTGCAAATTCCTTTTTCTTGTGGGGAAGCTTAGAAAGACAAGTAATCCCTCCTAGAATCCATTGTTCCCTTTAATTTTATTTATCCCTTGCTTTAGATTCACTCCTACTTCTGTCTAGTATTTCTTTTCTTTTTTTCTAGTAGACGAGAAAACCTTTGAGGTATTTAATGAGATTTACAATTTTACATATAGTGAGATAGTAACACCCCCCATTTGGATTGAAATGGGGGAATTAGCTTCAAGGCAAAGAGTCTTCTTCATACTATACCTACTCATTTCTTATTTATGTCTAGCAGGGGAATAAAAGTACTTCCCGGCATCTCTAAGAAAAATAGTATAACCAAAAGAAAACGGATTCTCTTTTTTCTTTTTTACCATACAAGAATTGCATCGATCAACAAGAATTTGGCTCTGTTTACCAACTTTACGTTGTGCCTCTAAAAATTCATTTGCGATAATTGAACCTTCTCAAACTGTTTCTTTTTAAGAACCAAAAAGATTTGTGCGAGAATAACGGATGCCAAGAAGAACAAAAGTCCTTGGACACGGGATGGGTCTTGAAGTACTATTTCTGTGTCTCCCTGACCAAATCCACCTACATTCGGATTACTTGTTAATGGTTGATCAAGCTTGACAGATTCAGCTTCTGAAACAAGAACTTCTAGTCCTGGAGGTATAATATCAACCTCTTGGTGTCCATCCGATCCATCCACTATGGTTATTTCATATCCCCCCTTTTCTTTACGTATTATTTTGCTTATTGTACCTCCAGCTGTAGCATTATAGACTGTATTGTTACTCTTGCTCCCATCGGGATAAATCTGACCTCTTCCCCTGTTCCCGCCTACATATATAGGATATTTTAAGAAGTGAACGTCTTTTTTAGTCGTGGGGTCCGGGGAAAGGATAGGAAAGGCGATTTCACTATATTTTTGACCAGGAACAGGACCTATCACAAGAATATTTTTTTGAGTGGATCGATAACTCTGAAAAGACAGATTACCCATCTTTGCTTTCATCTCGGGAGAAATACGATCGAGGGGAGCTAATTCAAATCCCTCAGGTAGAATAAGAACAGCCCCCACATTCAAAGACCCCTTTTTCCCATTAGCAAGAACTTGTTTCAGTTGCGTATCATAAGGGATTCTAACAACTGCCTCAAATACAGTATCGGGAAGTACTGCTTGTGGAACCTCAATATCCACGGGCTTATTAGCTAAATGGCAATTGGCACATACAATACGCCCAGTCGCTTCTCGTGGATTTTCATAGCCCTGCTGCGCAAAAATGGGATATGCATATGAAGTGGATGTCTGAGTTAGTACATATATCATAATAGATAGAGAAATGGATCGAGTCATCTGTTCCTTTATCCAAGAAACGGTATTTCTATGTTGCATGGTCCAATCATTGGGCACGAAAATTTCTACAATAGATTGGGTAGGTTGTTAGTAAAGTTCCCTATCTCTGATTCTGTTATTTTACTGGAATTATTTTACTGTAATACAGGAGGATTTCCCTAGATAGGTAGAAATAGAAAAAAGTTAGTAAGATTTTGAGTGGTTTTTTTTTGTAGGAAGTAATAAGCATTCTAATTGGGTTAATATCCCTGTATTGTTTTTTAGTCATTCATTGAATGATAAATCACTACAAGTGACGGAGATACGCTATTTAAATAATGGAAGATCCAATATTTCAAAATTGTATCTATAATGACTGGAAAAGTAGAAACAAGAACCGCGAGAATGTGATCGTTATGATCAAATCCAAAATCTTTGTAAACAGAGCCAATCATGAGTTCCCATCCATGGGGCGAGTGGAATCCAATACATAAATCGGTTAATAAAATAATAGAAAAGGCTTTGATTGTGTCGCTTAAGCTATAGAGGAATTCCTGAACCCAAAAATTGAGAATGACAAGTTCCTCATTACCCAGAATCGAATAGCCGCTTAGAATAGTGAAACAGATTATATTTGTTGCGAAGTGTAATATACTATGGATATTATTCTCATTATGCATTTTGACCAATTGTACCATTTCGTTGTGGATTCCTATACCTATACGAAGCTTTTGTATATGTGTCTCCGGGTATTCCTTTGTCATTTCGTCAAAAAGGAATAGTTCCTCTAATTCTATGAATTTTTCTAGAACATTATTTTCTTGAATATTATTCAAGAAAGTTTCGGATTGTTTCGTATTCCACCAATTTGTAACCCACGATTCCAGACTTTTTTGAACTAAGAGATCGATCCACCAGGGCAAAAAGACTATAGCTGCAAGATATAGGAAGTTAGTGAATGCTTTTTTTTTTGGCATTTTGAATCTGTGAATTGCGAATGAAACCACCCCATTTGTCGAATCTATCCAATTTGCTATTTCTATGAAATATAAGTTCGATAACAAGGTATCGAACCTATACCTAACTTATGAATTTACCCCCCCCTTTTTTTGCTGTTTATCCTTGAATATAGAAATAGGATAAGGTTCTGCGTCGAAGTAGAATGAAGAAATAAAAAAAAAGATTGTTTGTTTCCAGATATCTCAATTGGTCAAATTCGAAGCAATTGCATCCTTTCGATGAATGCCCGAAAGAACCACCTCAAGTCATGAATACTATTAGGACTTAGAGACAAAAAAAAAACCTTAGCTTGGCTTGGATCTATTATTTCGAATAGTTTCGCCAGCTATGCTTAGTCTGGAATAGTTGAGGGAAATTTATAAAAAATAGAGATGTGATAATGAAATCAAAAACGAGTGGCAAAACCAGAGAAAAAGGCTAGTAATAAACGATCCAATCATTTGAGAATACAGGAGCAAAACAAAAGAAGGGAAAAGAAACACCAAGTGACAAAAGAAAAGAGAGGTGATTGAATATGATCTATCAGTTCAGTATGGAATCTATCAATCCAAAATATCGGAACCAAAAAGATGAATTAGGTATTCTGAAATGTTCTGATACATTTGATGAATCTAGACTTATTAGTAGTAGATTTGTTGTTTGTTAATAATAAGTTATTAATTAGTACGAAAGAATTGCGTTAATTTCCCTACAGATAAAAAAATCGTTTTGTTTTGGTGAACTAAAACCACTTTGTTTTCTGGTTGTTCCCTAGAATATACATTTCCCTTTGCTCGAATGAGCGTTCTGAACAAGCTTCAGTGACAATAAAAAAAAAAAGAGGATTTCTGAGTGCCTTTTCCAAAGCGGAGTTCAGTTCATTTTAAAATACTTCAATCGGTACATGCAAGAAATAGGCCAATTCTGTAGCTTTTTGTTCCATTTCTCGTGGAGTTAAATTCTCCTCACTCTGAGTCAAAGGAACGGAGCCTTGGCCTATAATTTCCATATAAAGGACACGACGAGGAAAAAGACCTTCTTTAACCTCGATTCGAATCGACTGGACATCTCTCATAAGGAATCGAAGGAGGATACGACGATTTTTTCCAGGAAATCCCCAACGAAAAATAGAAACTATTCCTTCTTTTCTATCGAATCGATCATAACCACTACCTACATTCCACGAAATTGTGCACGACAAATAGGTACTAATGAAAAGACCCGCGATTCCATAGAAAGACATCACGAGCCCTTGTGGAAAAAAAAAGATTTGCTGAGATGGAAGTAAGGATATCAGATTCCGACCAAGATAACTAGAAGTTCCAACCAATAAGAATCCTAATGACCCTAAAAGAAGGATAAAGGCCCAGCAGAAATTACTTGTTTTTCGAGACCCTGCTATAAGTTTTATCCATATACGTTCTGATCGCCAGTTCATACTAGATCCAGTTTCTTTTTTTTTTATTGGAATTGAGAGAATAACCCAAATGAATTTTTACTTTCCTTTTTTTGTTCCCAAAGTAACTCGCATCAACTAGCACGATTTTTATGTGAACCTTTAGGAGTCATTCATCCAATTGAGTAGATAAGATCGAAAAAAAGCATCTGCTTTATTGGATCTCACTATGTACATCTACAGACATATAAAGACCTTGTGTTTTGGTTTCAAACATCTGCGGATCGATTTGAAAATGAAATGAATGAATGCCTTTATCCACAGATCACGGTTCCACACACATACCAAAGAGAAGAGCTCTTATGTATGTGTTTGGAGGAAGCCGTATCTTGTACCATATTCCAAAAATCGATATTATGATCAAGTGCCGATCTTGAAAGAAATCGAGGGGATTTGCTTCCATTGCCTCGGATCTAGGTAATCTTGTTCTTTTGAAGATGAATAGATAAAGAAGCCATTGCAATTGCCGGAACTACTAGGCCCACTAAAGGCACAAAAAGCGAGGGTAAGTTGAAAGTTGTCATAGAAGGAATACCTCGAGTTCACATTTTTACCTATTAGAAAGATATCTTATGTTATGATAAGTATATCTATTATCTATTATAAGTAGATAATTAAGTGCCAGATAAATTGGACCGATTCCCTTTTCAAGAATGGCCTTAGCCTAATTTATTGGATGCTCAAATTTTATTCTCCTGAGGAAATCCTCAAACTGTCAGAATCAGAAGAATCGGAAGAACCGGGAGATTGATTTCTCCTGAGATCAAGATTCCTTGGATTGGGATGAATATTCCAAGGATTGTGATTACGGGAGGAACTGGCACGGAGCAGTGGTCGCCGCGGAAGACGCCTATGTTTCCGCGCTGCTTGTTCCTCTATCTTTTGTTTTTTGATCTCTGGAATGGCTTCTTCCAGGGTAGCCATTTCTTTTCGTAGCTCATATATATCGGAAAATAGGGAGGTCCGGATATCATGTTCCTCATCTAACTGGGGGTAGATCGAATCATTCTTTATTTCGGCTTGGGTAACCCCCCTGCCCCTCATTTTATCGAATTCTCTCTCGATGCTCTCACTTCTAGCACTACTCTCACGAATGAGAGCTTTTTTTGCGCGAATTAGCGCTTTTTTGTATTCCCAGTCTAGTACTTGAATTTCAGTATCTGTGAGTCGAGGAGTTCCAGTGATTCCTTGGGAGCCCCCTATCAATGAACCATCAGTGGTCCCTTCCGGGAGAGTCTCTTTTTTCGCCGGTCTTTCCAACGGACACGATGAGCTAGCAGAAGGTTTTTTTTTCGGATCAGGGGGGCGCTTAAAGAACGCCCGAATCTGGAACCCACACCAAACGCAGGCAACAGTGATTAATGTTGCGCTACTTGCAACCACAAACCACTGACAGAACAGTTGCCACCAATTAAACTTTGGTTTCTCTTTCATAGTGAGAATAATGAGCCCTCCATGCTCGCTATAAAAATACAAATTTACTTTCGCGAGCATTTGCCCGCGAAAGTAAATTTATATACAAAAGACTAAAAAAAAAAAAAAAAACTTGAGACTAATTATTCCACTGCGAAGTTAATCTGTTCCTGCCTCAATCCGAGGAATTTCTGAATCGGAAGGACCGGGAGACCCAATCCTAAAGATTTCATTACTCCGCGTAGAGCTGGAACTTGCATAGTGTATCCTTTTCGCTTTGTCAGTCAGGACACGTAGCTTAGCTACATCCCGTTTTATTTGGTCAAAACGGTCTCGCATTTTTAATTGATTCGTGGTTTGGATAGATTTCTCTTCGAGGTAGATAGGATAGAGGGGTGACTTTGCAATGTCTGCTTCAGAAACCCCACAATTTCTAAGTACCTTCCATTCGTCATCTATATACTTGGTTCGCGCAAGACTTATCTCTATCATTTCTTTCGCTTGTTGGAAAAGAATTTCGTTTTTTTGAATTTTTGAGTTTAGTTTTTCTATTTGTACCAAAGACAGCGGAAAGCTAAGAACTGCTCTTGGTTCAGGAACAGGTTCGAGTCTATTAGTTTCTTGAGACGCACCTGTCAAGGAACTATCCGCGGCTGAGAGAGTCTCCGCCGGTCCTTCTAACGGACATGATGAGCTAGTCGAAGGTTTGTTCGGCGCAGGCGTCAGAAGTTCTCCTCGTTCAGGAGTCAATTCCAGAAGTCTATTGGTTTCTTGCGATTCCTCTGTTAATAAACCATCTAAGGAACCATCGGGGGACTCTTTCGGGACAGGATCCTTTTTCGCCGGCCTTTCCAACGGACATGATGAGTTCGAAGAAGGTTTTGGTTTCGGATCAGGTGGGCGCTTAAAGAACGCCCCAATCTGGAACCCACACCAAACGGAGGCAACAGTGATTAATGTTGNNNCCATTTCTCACTCACTGCCGTAACTTTGCTTAGTTCGTTTTTTGAGGATCGACGAATCAAATGATATTTCTTTTCCAATTTCTGCCTCTTCTTCTCTCTCTGAATCCAACTTTTCCTTGCCATAATGATACTATCAGGGATTTACGATTTTCGAAAGAAGTGCCAAAGGCGGATGACGCCCCAGGCAAATGTTAAACTGTCCAAAATCACTTTAGTCACCACGAACAAGTAAAAAAGAAATTGTCTCCACTGATTTCGCTTATTACTCCACTGATACCGCTTATTCTTATTCATGGGTCAAATCCTCCTTGTTATATTATAGTAATCCTTTCGGTCAGATCGGGCTACACTTTTCGGAACTTGTATAAGTTATTACCCGAAAACAGGGTGAACGGCAACTGTTTAGATTTTACATTATTACAATTCAACCGTTTTCATTATTCGTACAAGTCTCATTTGCTTTCATTTTCATTAAATTAAACGAATATTCTTTGATTTAAATTCGTTTTCTTTAGGTTAGAAAGAATCGTAGGGGAGGTGAACCTGAAAACGGCTTTTTCTTTCTATAACGAACAAAAGAATATGTCTATACCATATCGAGATAGAATTGAAGTAAGTGTAAATAGGATTCCACTCGATTAATGAATCGTGAAGCAAGACATGACCTATAGCCAAAAAATTGGGTGGTTCGACCCAAATTCAGAGGTATTTCGAGGAAGCCGTTACGGATAAATTCACAATTCTAATTCGAATTGACTAATCCGGTATATTTTGACCCGCATAGGAGTGCTGCTATGTTTCTGCTTCACGAATATGATATTTTCTGGGCATTTTTAATAATATCAAGTGGTATTCCTATTTTGGCATTTCGACTTTCTAGGGTTTTGGCCCCAACTCGCGAAGGGCCGGAGAAGCTTTCTAGCTATGAATCGGGTATAG